AAGCTAGACTAAGCAATAAAGTACCTCGTATTTTACCCTCTGCTTCTGGTTGTCTCGCAATACCCTCTACAGCTTGGCCTGCAGCAGTACCTTGACCAACTCCGGGTCCAATAGAAGCAAGTCCTACAGCCAATCCAGCAGCAATAACGGAAGCGGCAGAAATCAGTGGATTCATGGTAAGTTCCTCGCACAAAAAAAAAAAAAAAAAAAAATGGTTAATGATACAATCAACCAATGAATTATTACTTAATTTTATCATTAAGTTTGATCATTAAGATCTATTGGGTCGGAGTAACTAAAAACTAATGATAATATTACTGAATCGTCAGAACTACTTCGATATCTCGTTTTTTGTTTCTACCCATGATGAAGTTTTTGTAAATCCATATACATACGGCTCTAGTTATTGCATTTCTTTCTTTCCAACCATTCTTTCATTCCATCCTTCGTTCTTTACTCTTCTATATCCTTGAGTTCATCTGTTTTTTCATCCAATCCACAATCACAAATGAAACAGAAGAAAGGACTTGACTTATCTTGTAATCCATCTAATCTAAATGCAGTAAACTGCAATCAAATCAATATATGCAATCATCAATATATGCAATCATCAATATATGCAATGGATATCAATATGATCGATATCAACGATATCAATATATCAATATAACGATATCAATATGTATATCAATACATATATATATATATTTTTTATTTATTTTGCTATATATATTGCTATCTATATGCTATATATATTACATATATATAGCATATAGTTAGATATATATATAGTTAGTTAGTATATAGGTAAGGCATAAGGACTTCTATTTATATATAGATAGGACTATATAACTAGTGAATATCTAATATTACATATACATATTACATATACATTTCTTTCTTCCATAACGTAAACTGGCCACATTTTATATTGAATCGGATTATAGAATCATTCCTCGAAACCCACACAAAAAGCGGCTAGACTTATAGACATTACATACATCTAGTGTGACCTCCCCAACCCATCCTTTTTTTTTTTTACAATTCCGTAATATCGTTCATCTTCTCTCCTACGACTCTAGGTCATATATTCATACGTATTTATATCTATTATGTTCTCCAACCAAGCAGATTATCTTGAACCATGCATGAATTGGGATAAGCTAAAAAAAAAAGACTATTTCGAAAACTAGTCAATGATGACCCTCCATGGATTCACCTATATAAGCCGCGGCTAACGTTGCAAAAATAAGAGCTTGAATACCACTTGTAAATAATCCAAGAAACATGACAGGTATAGGAACTACTGAAGGGACTAAAGAAACAAGAACAACAACTACTAATTCATCAGCCAATATATTCCCGAAAAGTCGAAAACTAAGAGATAAGGGTTTTGTGAAATCTTCTAGGATGTTAATTGGTAAAAGTATTGGAGTTGGTTTGATGTATTTCTCGAAATAACCCAACCCTTTTTTGGTAAGACCTGCATAAAAATATGCCACTGACGTGGGTAAAGCTAAAGCAACAGTAGTATTTATATCATTCGTGGGCGCAGCTAACTCCCCATGAGGTAACTGTATGATTTTCCAAGGTAAAAGGGCACCTGACCAATTAGAAACAAAAATAAATAGGAACATAGTTCCAATAAAAGGAACCCAAGGTCCATATTCTTCTCCAATCTGGGTTTTGCTCAAGTCTCGAATAAATTCAAGGACATATTCAAAGAAATTCTGACCGTCGGTCGGAATGGTTTGTGGATTCCGAACAGCTATGATGGCTGAACCTAACAAGATAGCAATTACGACCCAAGAAGTGATAAGTACTTGGGCATGGATTTGTAAACCTCCTATTTGCCAATAGAAATGTTGGCCTACTTCTACACCCGATATATCGTATAACCCCTTGAGTGTTTTAATGTAACATGGTATAACATTCATATTGTCCTCTGATAGAAATTGAACTTCAAAAAAGGAATTAGTTTGATTCAACCATTTCTTTCTCAACTCACCAACTTGAATCATTAATCATATATTTAGGATACCAAGAAATCACATAACATCATAATATATATCAATATCCCCAGTTCTTTTTTTTTCTATTTTAAAAAATTCAAAAAAAAGTAACCGATCCAATAAATCTATGGAGTTGCCCAATAATTAACATTAACTAATTTTATTATTCTTAATCTTAATCATAATCAACGATTTCTTATATAGCTAGAACGACCTTCACAAATTGCGGATACTAATTTGTTAAGAATCAATCGAATTGAAGCTATAGCGTCATCGTTGGCTGGAATCGAAATATCTGCAAGATCTGGGTCACAATTTGTATCGATTAAACAAATCGTTGGAATCCCCAAAATGGCACATTCTCGAAGAGCCGTATATTCTTCTTGCTGATCAACGATGATCACAATATCAGGCAATCCCGTCATATATTTGATCCCACCAAGATATGTTTGCAAGGTAGATAATTTTCTCTTCAACATTGCTGCATCTCTTTTGGGGAGACGATTGAGTTTCCCCATCTTTTCTTCTGCTCTTAAGTCCCTGAACTTATAAAGTCTCGTTTCCGTAGTGGACCAATTCGTTAACATACCACCGAGCCATTTTTGATTAATAAAATGAGACCGAGCCCTTATTGCAGCTGATGCTACTGAATCCGATGCTTTATTTTTGGTACCGACGATTAAGAAGTTTTTTCCCCTACTTGCTGCATCAAAAACTAAATCACAGGCTTCTGATAAAAAACGAGCAGTTCTAGCGAGATTTGTAATATGAATACCTTTACGCTTTGCAGAAATGTAAGGGGCCATTCTAGGATTCCATTTCTTAGTACCATGACCAAAATGAACTCCTGCTTCCATCATCTCTTCCAAATTGATGTTCCAATATCTTCTTGTCATTTTTTCCCACACTTCCTTTTTGTTTTTTCTTTTTCGTATTATTAACAAAGAGACGAGGTACCTTGAAATAAATAATTGTTCCGATGGAACCTTCTACCGGGGATTGACCATTGATACACGGCACAAACCATAATTTTTTTTAATTACTTATTTTATTTATTACCAAATCAATAATCAGACCAGTATAGTTAAAAGATAGTTAAAGTGAAAATGAACCCGCTCTTAGGAATCATTAAATCGCATAAATGATTGTTCTGATGTCTCATGTAAATTTGTCTCATGGAAATTGTTTGTCGCGTAAGAACAAAATAATTCTCTATGGTGTAACAAAATATCTCTCATTTCCAACTCGAATAGATTTTTTCTTTTGATTTCCAAATAAATGTTTTTGTCTTGCCTTGAACGGTGCACAAATTTTTGGAATCCGGTACCAACAGGTATAATCCCCCCCAGAACAACGTTCTCTTTCAGGCCTTTCAACCAATCAATACGACCTCGTAGAGCAGCTTTTGCTAAAACTCGAGCGGTTTCTTGAAAACTTGCTTCGGATATGAAACTTTGAGTATTCAGAGACGCTCTTGTTATTCCCAATGAGATTGCCCGATAACAGATTGATTCGTCCAAAGCGCGCCCTGCTCGTTCCGCTCGCAACAATCCGATTAATTCTCCAGGCGAAAAAACATTAGACATTCCATCTTCTGAAACCAACACTTTTGATGTTACTTGACGTACAATAATCTCTATATGTCTATTATGGATCTGTACCCCCTGGGATCGATAAACCTTTTGGATCTTATTAACCAAAGAGATACGACTTTGGGCTATGGTTAGCTCAGCTCCAATCAAAAACCCCCAGGGGATCCCAAGAATTCTTGGTATACGCTCGTTCCAACCTTCAACTCTCCTTTCGAGGTTCATCGATATTGAATCAATCGAACGCACTTCTAAGATTTGTTCTACTTTTGGAAGACCTTGCGTTATGTCACCAGATCTCGATTTTTCATATATAAATGTAACTAATGTATCTCCTTCGTAAAGGATTTTCCCATAATGACCATGAACAGTTGCTCCAGGAGTAGCCAAATAAGACTTAGCCGATCTTATAACTAAAAAGTCGACATTAACAATTAAAATTTGACCAGATTTTTTTACGTGTGGTTCGTATTTAAATAGACATACATTTTCACAAATAAATTGTCCAAGGCTAATTTTGATCGATGTCTCTTCACAATAATCATGATGGAGAAAGCACCAATTCAAATGGAATGGGTTCAAAACGATGTTACTGCATAGATCGGGATTATAAATCCTCCTATTTTCATCTATTAAACAGTATTTAAGTACTTGAAGTACTTGGAAAATCTGTTTCAAATTGTCAAGTAGCAAATATTTCTTTAACACGATCTGATTATGAGTTATTAAAAGGTAAGATGAATAAAAATTCGATATTTTAGGTACAATAGCGCCTAAGGGACCTAAATAATCCCTAATTGGAATTAGGGGATCCGATTCTTTTGTCACATTGTTATATTTCGAACTATTGAATGGACCAATTCGAGAACAATTGGATGATGACAAAATTAGCAAAGATTGGCATTCCTTATTTCGATTCAACAACATACCAATAGTTCCTTGATGTTGGCTAAGTGATTGAATCTTCGCCTTGGAATAAAAAGGATTGATATTGGTGCAATCTAATCCATTATCGGGAATCAATCCGGAACTTGCCCTATCATACCTTTTTCCGGTATACGAAATAGTGGACTTGACTAACTCAATTCTTATGAAATCGCGAATTAGATCATTTGCCCTTACCTCAACAAAGGAAGCATGAACCTCTTCTATAGAACCATTTTGTTCTTGGTCCCAATTCAATACTAAGCAAGTCCGAACTAATTGAATACTTGTGTGATAAATTCCTCGAATTGACTTGCCATTTCCATAAAGGATATAATTGACAACTCTAAATTGGACATTATCCTTTTCCTGCAAGATATCACGAGGGAAAAGTGTTGCTAAATTTATCCCATCGGATATTTCATATGTGACTACGGGTCGAACCAAAACAAAATACTTTTTCTTGGTAGGTGTG